TTCAACAATTGACCAAAAGAAAATAGTAATAAATTGCATGAACTTGAGTCAATCAAATAATGATATTTCTCTGCAATCTATGCAATAATTCGCCCTAATCAATATCAATTGAATTAGTCCATTTCGATTCTATTCGGTTGGAATAATGATAAAGAAAACGAAAGGAAGAAAAGAATTTACAAAAAACGGGATTCTTAAAAAAGTGGATTGATTCTCGAATCCGATTGCATCTAATGGTTTACGTTATGGAAGAAAGGCATGTATATGTGATATTAGATATTGGTTATATATGAACTAAAGATATATTTCATTTGCTCTACTTTTGTGTGTGGGTTTCAATAGAAGTGCTTTCGTATTGTTGTGGATGTGAAGTGGCTGAATAAAGAAATGAAATCAGGAAAAGACGGAAGAATTGAAATAAGAGTTCGTAACCAAGAAATGGAAGAACGAAAGTTCTATGGATTCACAAAGACTCTGTATATGTGTATATGTATATATAATAAAATAATATATATAATATATAATAATAATTAATAATAATATAATATAAATAATAATATAATATAAATAATATAATAATTTTAATTTTATATAAAATTTTATATAATTATAATATATAATATATATAATATAAATATAAAATTAATAATTATAATTAATAATTTAATAATTATAGTTATAGTAATATTAATATTATTATTTATTATTATTATTTATATTTATTAATTTATATTTATTATTTATTTATTTTATTATTTATATTTATTACTATTACTTCTACTATTACTTCAACTTCAATTCGAAGTTCTTGGTTACTTCGACCGGATGAGTCTGGGCGATGGAATAATTAAGTCATAATTCATTGGTAGATTGTATCATTAACCATTTCTTTTTGTTGGTACGAGGAACTTCTCATGAATCCACTGATTTCTGCTGCTTCCGTTATTGCTGCTGGATTGGCCGTAGGACTTGCTTCTATTGGACCCGGAGTTGGTCAAGGGACTGCTGCGGGTCAAGCTGTAGAGGGCATCGCAAGACAGCCCGAGGCAGAGGGAAAAATACGAGGTACTCTATTACTTAGTCTAGCTTTTATGGAAGCTTTAACAATTTATGGATTGGTTGTAGCATTAGCACTTTTATTTGCGAATCCTTTTGTTTAATCTTAGAAATAGGAAAAAATGTATTTTTCCGATTTTAGGACTTGTCGTTTGCTTTTTCCAGTTGGATCAAGATTTTACTCTGACAATTCCTTATTCGTTGAAAAAATAAGCTACGGGAGAGGCTGATTTGCAGATGAGGAATTAGCATACCGCCTCGCTTTCATCCTTTCCCTTCGTAATCCGAGGGAAACCCTATAACTCGAATATTTTTTGACTCGATTTCAAAAAGAAAAAAAGAATAAATAAAAAAGAGGGGCAAGGTGATAGAAAAAGAATTCGGGTCGATTTTTGAGTCTATCTATTATCTTTATTCTATCTATTATCTTTATCTATTAAGTATTTATCTATTAAGTATAAGTAAGTATAAGAGGAGATTATATGAAAAATGTAACCGATTCTTTCGTTTCTTTGGGCCACTGGCCATTTGCCGGGAGTTTCGGATTTAATACCGATATTTTAGCAACAAATCCAATAAATCTAAGTGTAGTAATGGGTGTATTGATCTTTTTTGGAAAGGGAGTGTGTGTGGGTTGTTTATTTCAAGAATAGGCTGGATCCAATCAGCTGTACCTTTTTCCGTTATAACTAGGAAAGAAAGGTGCATGATCTCACGAATTACTTCTTAACAAATTGAAATTATATGTAAGAACCACAGCATTTCGTGATTAATTGGCAAATCCGCTTTGATTCTCTAGCAACCAATAATGGGCGGCTGTTAAGATGGTTAAAGCAAACCGTTTGAAGTCTAGACACAGCATGGTACTCTTTCTATCACTATGTTAATATATAGATGGTTTGAAAATGAATATTTTATCGATATAGAATACTCATCTCGATAAAATGATTTGAACCGCTTATTCTAAAAAAGGGCATTTTCCCTCTTTTATCCAATGCTGAATCGATGACCTGTATAAGTAAGAAGAATCTTTTGGATTTGAACTGAAGAAAAAAAAGAAACAACTTTGCTGACAATTACAGATTTTGGATTTTGTCAGAAGAGTCCTCCAAGTATTTTGGTTTTGCATTAGATTCGTTTTTTTTTTCATTTTTGGATTCTGAATAAAGAAGAGAGGATAGGCTCATTACATTCATAAAAAAGCTATGAGAATTTCACCCAAGTAATTGAGCGTGAGAGCCAAATGAATTGAAAGACTCATGTTTGGTTTGGGAAGGGATTATGGAAGTTTGAAAGTGAACGGAAAGATAATCTACTTTCATTAAGTGATTTATTAGATAATCGAAAACAGAGGATCTTGAGTATTATTCGAAATTCAGAAGAACTGCGTGAGGGAGCCATTGAACGGCTGGAAAGAGCCCGGGCTCGCTTACGGAAAGTGGAA